AATAAAATTGTAACTAATGCTAATGGTCAAAAAATTAATAGAAAATCGATTAGAATAAAAGAAATCAATAAAAAAGTCCCCCGATGGTCATACAAATTAATCACCGATTTAGAACAACAATCAAGAAAATATAAAGAAGACATACCAATAGGTCATCAAATTCGTTCAAGAAGGGGCAAGCGTGTAGTCATTTTGACTGCTACAAAAGGTACTCCTAAGACTACGAATAGTAAAATGTCCGATATAAAAACCGACGTGACTTTAATGCGCTATTCACAACAATCAGACTTTCGGCGCGGTATAATCAAAGGTTCTATGCGGGCTCAAAGGCGTAAAGTGGTTATTTTCGAATTATTTCAAGCAAATGCGAAGTCCCCCCTTTTTTTGGAGAGACGACAAAAATCCCCTCCCTTTTATTTTAATATTTCCGGGTTGATTAAACTAATTTTTAAAAATGGGTTGGATAAAGGGGAAGCATTCAAAACTGGAGAGTATACAAAAGAACAAACAAAAAGAGAAGAAAAACAAGAAACCAACAAAAGAAAGGAAAAAGCACGAATAAAAATCGCAGAGGATTGGAATCGTATTCCATTTGCGCAAGGAATAAGAGGTTGCGTGTTAATAACTCAATCTATTTTTAGAAAATATATTCTATTACCTTCATTGATAATTGCCAAAAATGTTGGACGTATATTCCTATTGCAACGTCCTGAATGGGCTGAGGATTTCCAAGAATGGAATAAAGAGATCTATATTAAATGCACCTATAATGGTATTCCATTATCCGAAACCGAATTTCCAAAAAATTGGTTGACAGAAGGTATTCAAATAAAAATCGTATTTCCTTTCTGTCTGAAACCTTGGCACAAATCGAAACTACAATCCTCTCAGAAAGATCTAATGAAAAAGACAAAAGAAAAAGGTGATTCTTGTTTTTTAACAGTTTGGGGAATGGAAACGGACCTCCCCTTTTGTTCACCCCGAAAAAAACCTTCCTTTTTTAAACCCATTTTAAAGGAATTCGCAAAAAAAATTGGAAAATTTAAAAAGAAGTATTTTCGAGTTCTAAAAGTTTTCAAAGTAAAAACAAAATTACTTCGAAAAGTTTCAAAAGAAACAAAAAAATGGGTTATCCAAAGTGTTTTTTTTAGAAAAAGAATAATAAAAGAACTTTCAAAAGTAAATCCAATTCTATTATTCAGATTAAGAGAAGTCGGAGTCGATAAATCAAGCGAAATTAAAGAAGAAAAAGATTCCATAATAAACAATCAAACGATTCACGAATCATTTAGTCAAATTCAAATTGCATCTCCGGGTTGGACAAACTCTTCGTTGACAGAAAAAAAAATGAAGGATCTGGCTGATAGAACAAGTACAATTCGAACTCAAATAGAAAGAATCACAAAAGAGAAAAAAAAAGTAACTCCAAGAATAAATAATCTTAGTCCTACAAGTTATAATGCTAAAAAATTAGAAAAACAGCAAATGGTTAAAATGTTAAAAAGAAGAAATGCTCGATTAATCTGTAAATTATCCCCTTTTGTCAAATTTTTCATTGAAAAAATATACACGGGTATATTTTTATATATCATTAATATTGCCAGAATAAATACAAAACTTTTTCTTAAATTAACAAAAAAAATTATTGATAAATCCATTTACAATAATGAAAGAAAACAAGAAAGAATTAATAAAAAAAAGAAAACTACAATTCCGTCTATTTCGAGTATAATTCTAAGAAAGGAACTTGAGAATATTAGTAATATTAAAGAAAATTCACATATTTTTTATGACTTATCCTACGTACCACAACCATATGTATTTTATAAATTAGGAAAAATCCAAGTTATTAACTCGTTAAGATTTGTTCTTCAATATCAACGAATCCCCTTTTTCCTTAAGGCTAAAATAAAGGATTCTTTTGAAACACAAGGAATGCTTGATTCGAAATCAGCAGATAACAAACTTCCGAGTTCTGAAATGAATCCATGGAAAAGCCGGTTAAGAGGACATTATCAATACCATTTATCTCAGATTGGATGGTCTAGATTAATACCAGAAAAATGGCGAAATACATTTCGTCAGCATCGTATAGCTAAAAAGGCAAATTTTAGCAAACGGCATTCATATGAAAAAAAACCATTAATGAATTCCAAAAAACAAAAAAAATTGGAAGTATATTCATTATCTAATCAAAAAGATAATTTTATAAAATACTATCGATCTGATCTTTTAGCATATAAATTTATTCATTATGAAAAGAAAACGGAATGCTTTTTTTATGGATCTCCCCTTCAAGGAAATACGAACCAAGAATTTTATTATAACACGCCTAAAAAAAACTTTTTTGATATGCTGAGGAACATCCCTATTAAAAATGATCTAGGAAAGATCCATATGGAAAAACCGGCCGATAGAAAATATTTTGATTGGAAAATTTTGCAATTTGATCTTATACAAAAAATCGATATTGAGGCCTGGATCATAATCGATACCAATAGGAATCAAAATACTCAAATTCGTACTAAAAATTCTCAAATAATTTCTAAAAAATATTTTTTTTATCTTAAGATCCCAGAGATAAATTTACCAAACTCTCACAAGGGGTTTTACGATTGGATGGGAATGAATGAAAAAATGCTAAAGCATCCCATATCCAATCTGGAACTTTGGTTCTTCCCAGAATTTTTGTTAATTTATAAGACATATAAAATGAAACCTTGGTTTATACCAAGCAAATTACTTCTTTTAAATTTAAATAGAAGTGCAAATAAAAAGATCAATGAAAAGGACAATTTTTTGATAGCATCAAATAAAAAGCATCGAAATCAAGAAGAAAAAGAACCGACAAGTCGAGGAGAGCGGAGATCCGTTCTCTCACCCCCAAAAGATATTGAAGAAAATGATGCAAGATCAAACATGAAAAAAGGGAAAAAGAAAAAACAATACACGAAAGCGGAACTTCGTTTGTTCATGAAACGTTATTTGCTTTTTCAATTGCGATGGGATGAGACTTTGAATGAAAGAATGATCAATAATATCAATGTATATTGTCTCCTGCGTAAACTGATAGATTCACCAAAAATTACTCTATCCTCGATTCAAAAGAAACAAATGAGTTTGGATATAATGATGATTAATAATAATTTAACTCTTTCAGAATTTATGAAGAAGGGAGTATTGATTCTAGAACCCATTCGTTTGTCTGAACAAAAAGATGGGCAATTTATTATGTATCAAACCGTTGGTATTTCGTTGGTTCATAAGAATAAGCATCAAAAATACCAAGAGCAAGGACATGCTTCTAACAATAATTTGGATTTACTTGTTCCCGAAAATATTTTATCCTTTAGACGTCGTAGAAAATTGAGAATTCTAATTTGTTTCAATTCAAAAAAGAGAAATTATATAGATCCAAATCCGGTATTTTGTAACGTAAAAAACAGCAGCCAAGTTTTACATGACAATAACCATCTTGATAGAGATAAAAATCAATTAATGAAATTAAAGCTCTTTCTTTGGCCTAATTATCGATTAGAAGATTTAGCTTGTATGAATCGTTATTGGTTTGATACCAATAATGGCAGCCGTTTCGGTATGTTAAGGATACAGATGTATCCACGATTGAAAATTTTTTAATAATACACTTTTCTGTATATCCTATACCCTATATATAATAGGGTATATGAAAGCAAACAAATACACAGATCAGATGTCTTATCTCACATTTCATTATAGTATCCAATATCAAATGAATAATGTCTGAATTCGATCTCGAAATGAATGAACGAAACCTTCTTTATTTTAGGTCTAAATTTTTCGATCCAAAAATGTACCAAGCTTTTCTATTCCTATAGGAAAACCAATTCAAAATGGATTGATTTGAATTCATGAAATTAGGAGTTCAAAAAGAAATTTGGATTAGATTCTTGTATATACCACATTCAAATTAATGGCATTATTATTACTGATCGGTAAAATCCATATCTGTAAAAAGGGCAAGGGGCGTTTTTTTATGGTCAAAAATTCATCGATTTCAGTTATTTCTCAAAAAGAAAACAAAGAAACCAGGGGGTCTGTTGAATTTCAAGTATTCAGTTTCACCACTAAAATAAGGAAACTCACTTCACATTTGGAATTGCACAAAAAAGACTTTTCATCTCAGCGAGGTTTGCGAAAAATTTTGGGAAAACGTCAACGACTGCTGGCCTATTTGTCAAAAATAAATAGGGGGCGCTATAAAGAATTAATTGGGGAGTTGGATATTCGAAAGATAAAAACTCGTTAATTTGAAGCGTGAGACTGTTTGCGCTTAGTCGTTTAAATTTTGATGAACTTCTTTCTTTTTACTTTCAGCAATGCATGGAAGAATGACTCGAGAAAAACTTATGATTCCACCAACTACAAGAAAAGACCTCATGATAGTCAATATGGGCCCTCACCACCCATCAATGCATGGTGTTCTTCGACTGATCGTTACTCTCGATGGTGAAGATGTTATTAACTGTGAACCAGTATTGGGTTATTTACATAGAGGGATGGAGAAAATTGCGGAAAATCGAACAATTATACAATATTTGCCTTATGTAACACGTTGGGATTATTTAGCTACTATGTTCACAGAAGCAATAACCGTAAACGGGCCCGAACAGCTAGGCAATATTCAAGTACCTAAAAGGGCTAGCTATATCAGAGCTATTATGTTGGAGTTGAGTCGTATCGCTTCGCATTTGTTATGGCTTGGTCCTTTTATGGCAGATATTGGGGCGCAGACTCCTTTCTTCTATATTTTTAGAGAACGAGAATTGATATATGACCTATTTGAAGCGGCTACCGGCATGCGCATGATGCATAATTTTTTTCGTATCGGAGGAGTCGCTGCTGATCTACCTCATGGCTGGATAGATAAATGTTTGGATTTTTGCGACTATTTTTTAACCGGGGTTGCTGAATATCAAAAGCTTATTACACGGAATCCCATTTTTTTAGAACGGGTTGAGGGCGTAGGCATTATTGGCGGAGAAGAGGCACTAAACTGGGGTTTATCGGGACCAACGCTACGAGCTTCCGGAATACAATGGGATCTTCGTAAAGTTGATCGTTATGAGTGTTACGAGGAATTTGATTGGGAGATTCAATGGCAAAAAGAGGGGGATTCATTAGCTCGGTATTTAGTACGAATTGGCGAAATGACAGAATCTATAAAAATTATCCAGCAGGCTCTGGAAGGAATTCCAGGGGGACCCTATCAGAATTTAGAAAGCCGCCGCTTTGATAGAATAAAAGACCCTGAATGGAATGATTTTGAATATCGATTTATTAGTAAAAAACCTTCTCCTACTTTTGAATTGTCCAAGCAAGAACTTTATGTAAGAGTCGAAGCACCAAAAGGAGAATTAGGCATTTTTCTGATAGGAGATCGGAGTGTTTTTCCTTGGAGATGGAAAATTAGACCGCCTGGTTTTATCAACTTGCAAATTCTTCCGCAGTTAGTTAAAAGAATGAAATTGGCTGATATTATGACGATACTAGGTAGCATAGATATTATTATGGGAGAAGTTGATCGTTGAAATGATAATTGATACAACAAAAATACAAGCTATCAATTCTTTTTTCAGATTGGGATCCTTAAAAGAAGTCTATGGGATCATATGGATGCTTATCCCTATTTTCATTCTTGTATTAGGAATCACACTAGGTGTACTAGTAATTGTTTGGTTAGAAAGAGAAATATCTGCAGGGATACAACAACGTATTGGACCCGAATACGCGGGTCCTTTCGGAATTCTTCAAGCTTTAGCAGATGGTACAAAACTACTTTTCAAAGAAAATATTCTTCCATCTAGAGGAGATACTCGTTTATTCAGTCTCGGGCCATCCATAGCAGTCATATCCATTTTACTAAGTTATTCAATAATTCCTTTTAGCTATCGCTTTATTCTAGCCGATCTTAGTATTGGTGTTTTTTTATGGATTGCTGTTTCAAGTCTTGCTCCCGTTGGACTTCTTATGTCGGGATATGGATCAAATAATAAATATTCCTTTTTAGGTGGATTAAGGGCTGCTGCTCAATCAATTAGTTATGAAATACCATTAACCCTATGTGTATTATCAATATCTCTACGTGTGATTCGGTGAGACATCAAATTTCCCCTATTTTTTTTCTTTCTAGCAAGAAAGTGAAATGGTTGGAATATCCATTTTTTTATTCATTATTGGGTTGATGAAGTAAACCAGATAGTTATATGAGTGAAATAAAACGGCTTAAAATTTTGCTGTTAAAGGAATTGAATCTCATTTCCTATGTACAAGAAGTAAGTGAAAGTAAACATAAGCAGTCAAGGTTGTTTATCCCAAGATTGGTTGATTAGTCATTTTGTCTTGAAGCGGGTTCAAAAGATCAACCGTATGGGGTTTTTACTATACTATTACGATAGACGTATTACCCTAAATGAGAGATTCAAAAAAAACGAGTGGATGGTTAGGAAGACCAAGATACACAAAGGAGTAGTAATGGAGATTCTGTAAATTATCCAACAGGATATTTTTTTTATAGATAAAGTAATTCGAATTGGGGCTTTAAGTTGGTAGAAATTCTTAAGAAGTACTCCCCACGATTTCATCCAGAGTATGTTCCTATCCACCAATTAAGTAAATAACTATCAAAACGACGAAATCTTTTACTTTTGGTAATGTGCCTTTTCTGAGAAAGGAGAATAGGAACGAACTAAAATTCAAAAACGAGAATTGCAAAAAGAAATCTTTTTTTATTCCTGACTATTTCGATTTTATTTACAGAAACATAATTCTTGTTATGTAATGCAATATGTAATTCTTTTTCGTAATCAAAAGTGAGAAAATGATAGGTTGAAATATCTATACGATATTCTCTAAAAAGTATTTTTTCATTCAAGGATAAAGTTATTAATCAACAAAGAAAAATAAAAATTCTTAAAAGATGAGATCAATTCAGAAGCACTTTTTTATTAAAAATCTAGCAGACAGAATTCCATTGGTCTAATTCTAGGCCCTAGGATAATAATTTGATTCTATATAGATCTTACAAACACATCAAGAGAAATAATGTTGAAAGGTCCTTAGATTTATTTCTGACCTATGAGGAGCCGTATGAGGTGAAAATCTCATGTACGGTTCTGTAATAGCGACGGGAACGGTGATGTTAGCGTCGACTAGGATTATCTAACAGTTTAAGTACAGTTGATATAGTTGAAGCGCAATCAAAATATGGTTTTTGGGGATGGAATTTATGGCGTCAACCTATAGGGTTTATTGTTTTTCTGATTTCTTCTCTAGCCGAGTGTGAGAGATTACCTTTTGATTTACCAGAAGCAGAAGAAGAATTAGTAGCAGGTTATCAAACCGAATATTCAGGTATCAAATTTGGTTTATTTTATGTTGCTTCGTATCTAAATCTACTCGTTTCTTCATTATTTGTAACAGTTCTTTACTTGGGGGGTTGGAATCTTTCTATTCCATACCTATTCGTTCCTGAGCTTTTTGACATAAATAAAAGAAGTCAAGTTTTTGGAACAATAATCGGTATCTTTATTACATTAGCTAAAACTTATTTGTTCTTGTTCATTTCTATTGCAACAAGATGGACTTTACCGAGACTTAGAATGGACCAACTTTTAAATCTTGGGTGGAAATTCCTTTTACCAATTTCTCTAGGTAATCTATTATTAACAACTTCGTCCCAACTTCTTTCACTGTAAAGGAATAGAAATAGAATAGGCTTTTCTTTATAACTTGTCTCAAACAAGAGAAAGAAAAAAGTAAAATTATTTATAGATATTCAGATATGTTCCCTATGCTAACTCAGTTCTTAAACTCCGGTCAACAAACAATACGAGCTGCCAGGTACATTGGTCAAGGTTTCATGATCACCTTGTCCCACGCGAATCGTTTACCTGTAACTATTCAATACCCCTATGAAAAATTGATCACATCCGAACGTTTCCGGGGCCGAATCCACTTTGAATTTGATAAATGCATTGCTTGTGAAGTATGTGTTCGTGTATGTCCTATAGATCTACCCGTTGTAGATTGGAAATTGCAAACTGATATTCGAAAGAAACGATTACTTAATTACAGTATTGATTTTGGAATCTGTATATTTTGCGGTAATTGCGTTGAGTATTGTCCAACAAATTGTTTATCAATGACTGAAGAATATGAACTTTCTGCCTATGATCGTCACGAATTGAATTATAATCAAATTGCTTTAGGTCGGTTACCGGTATCAATAATTGAAGATTACACAATTCGAACAATTTCTTCGAATTTACCTCAAATAAAAAATGTCTAAAACCTTCGATTCACAAAACATTTACAAATTCAAATCACAAAAGCTTTATAGGTTTTGGATCTAAAGAAAGGAATGAGGTTTTTGCTTGGTCAATACAAAAGAACGGCTGGTCGGTGAAAATCGCGGCTTATTTTTGATTAAAAATGGATTTCTATTTCGAATAATGATTTGAAAATATAAAGTTTGAACCTCTGCTTCGATTGCTTCGATAATAAGAGTAGTCCAATAACTGTATTTACATCAATCCAAATAAACCCGTTCCAATTTCATTCAATTAAGAAGTATCCTAAAAAAAAAGGATAACTTCGTTTTTCCTGGTCAGGTCAAAAAAGGCATGAAATATTTCGATTTTTTTTATAAAATCAAATGGATTTACCTGGACCAATACATGATTTTCTTTTAGTCTTTCTGGGATTGGGTCTTATATTAGGAAGTCTGGCAGTAGTATTACTTCCGAATCCAATTTATTCGGCCTTTTCGTTGGGATGGGTTCTTTTTTGTATATCCTTATTCTATATTCTATCCAACTCCTATTTTGTAGCTGCTGCGCAGCTCCTTATTTATGTAGGAGCTATAAACGTTTTAATCATTTTTGCTGTAATGTTCATGAATGGGTCAGAATATTACAAAGATTTTCATCTTTGGACCGTTGGGGATGGAGTTACTTCAATAGTTTGTACAAGTCTTTTTATTTCACTAATTACTACTATTTCAGATACGTCCTGGTATGGGATCATTTGGACTACAAAATCCAATCAGATTCTAGAACAAGATTTGATAAGTAATAGTCAACAAATTGGAATTCATTTAGCAACAGATTTTTTTCTTCCATTTGAACTCATTTCAATAATTCTTTTAGTCGCTTTAATAGGTGCTATTGCTATAGCTCGTCAATAAGAAATCTTTCAAATGAGTAATTCAAATAGAATTAACGCAAAAGGAATGTTATAATTCGTTAATTTGAATTTATGTCTAAAAAATAGAATAAAAAGACTTTAATTTTATATTGATCTCTTACCAATCTATTCCATTATTCCATATTTCTTAGAATCGAATCGATTGAATTATTGTTCAGATTAAAAATGAATCAAAATTGATAAGGAGTTGGTTAATGATGCTCGAACATATACTTGTTTTGGGTGCTTACTTATTTTCTATTGGTATCTATGGATTAATCACAAGTCGAAATATGGTTAGAGCCCTTATGTGTCTTGAACTTATATTAAATTCAGTTAATATCAATTTTGTCACGTTTTCTGATATTTTTGATAATCGTCAATTAAGAGGAGATATTTTCTCAATTTTTGTTATAACTATTGCAGCCGCTGAAGCAGCTATTGGATCGGCTATTGTTTCATCAATTTATCGTAACAGAAAATCAACTCGTATTAACCAATCCAATTTGTTGAATAAATAGTATTAATAATATAAATGCTAATTTTGAATATTAATAAATAAATGAAAATTCGCATTAGCGGGTTTGATATGTCTATAGTAGGGTATAATCGTAGTTGCAAAAACATAAGAAATCCAAATATTTTGGCCCTCCCTCATAAATCAATTCGGAAGTAAATTGATTCTTATCACTCATTGATTCGTCTGGTATCTAACTATAGGATTCATTTTTAAGTTAGTTTACTAGACCGAAAATTTATGGCGTTCAAAAACGTATAGATCCAATGTCACATTCAGTAAAGATTTATGATACATGTATAGGATGTACTCAATGTGTCCGGGCGTGTCCCACGGATGTATTAGAAATGATACCCTGGGACGGATGTAAAGCTAAACAAATCGCCTCTGCTCCAAGGACCGAGGACTGTGTTGGTTGTAAGAGATGTGAATCCGCCTGTCCAACGGATTTTTTGAGCGTTCGTGTTTATTTATGGCATGAAACAACTCGCAGTCTCGGTCTAGCTTATTGATACATTCTATAAAAATCTACTTGAATCCATTTTCTTTTTTTTTTTATCGAAAAAATCCGTGCTCAATTCAATTTGATTTTGAGCACGGATTTTTCTGGCCCAAGTGTATCTTGTCTTTACCACGAACCATTTTCCTTGCTTAACAATAATTGTAGTTTTACCAATATTTGCGGGTTGCTTCATTTTTTTTCTTCCACACAGGGGAAATAGAGTAATACGCTGGTATACTATATGTATGTGTATATTAGAACTTCTTCTAACGACTTATGCATTCTGCTATCATTTTCAATCGGATGATCCACTAATTCAACTAATGGAGGATTATAAATGGATCCATTTTTTGGATTTCCATTGGAGATTAGGAATAGACGGACTCTCTATAGGACCCATTTTACTGACGGGATTCATCACCACTTTAGCTACTTTAGCGGCTTGGCCGGTTACTCGGGATTCGCGATTATTTCATTTCCTGATGTTAGCGATGTACAGTGGGCAAATAGGATTATTTTCTTCTAGAGATCTTTTACTTTTTTTCCTCATGTGGGAGTTAGAATTAATTCCCGTTTATCTACTTGTATCGATGTGGGGAGGAAAAAAACGTCTGTACTCAGCTACAAAATTTATTTTGTACACGGCGGGGGGTTCTGTTTTTCTTTTAATGGGAGTTCTGGGTATCGGTTTATATGGTTCTACTGAACCAACATTAAATTTTGAAATATTAGCCAACCGGCCCTATCCTGTGAACTTGGAAATACTATTTTATATTGGATTTTTTCTTGCTTTTGCTGTCAAATTGCCAATCATACCCCTACATATATGGTTACCCGATACCCATGGAGAAGCACATTATAGTACTTGTATGCTTCTAGCCGGAATCTTATTAAAAATGGGAGCGTATGGATTAGTTCGGATCAATATGGAATTATTTCCTCATGCTCATTCTATATTTTCCCCTTGGTTAATGGTAGTAGGCGCAATGCAAATAATCTATGCGGCTTCAACATCTCTCGGCCAACGGAATTTAAAAAAAAGAATAGCCTATTCCTCTGTATCTCATATGGGTTTCATAATTATAGGAATTGGTTCTATCACAGATATGGGTCTCAACGGAGCCCTTTTACAAATAATCTCTCATGGATTTATTGGCGCGGCGCTTTTTTTCTTGGCCGGAACAACTTATGATAGAATACGTCTTGTTTATCTTGACGAAATGGGCGGAATAGGTATTCCAATGCCAAAAATATTCACGATGTTCAGTAGCTTTTCGATGGCCTCTCTTGCATTACCTGGCATGAGTGGTTTTGTTGCTGAATTAATAGTTTTTTTTGGACTAATTACTAGTCCAAAATATCTTTTAATGACAAAACTCCCAATTACTTTTGTAATGGCAATTGGAATGATATTAACCCCTATTTATTTATTATCTATGTTACGACAGATGTTTTATGGATACAAGATATTTAATGGCCCAGACTCTTATTTTTTTGATTCTGGGCCGCGAGAGTTATTTCTTTCGGTTTCTATTTTTTTACCCGTACTCGGTATTGGTATGTACCCCGATTTCGTTCTTTCACTATCAGTTGAAAAGGTTGAAGTTATTCTATCTAATTCTTTTTTTAGATAATTTATAAATCTTATCATTTACAAAAGCGTTCGTTGTAAAATGGTACAATGACAAAGAGCCTGTCGAATCATATATGATTCGACAGGCTCTCGCCAATTAACACAAAGTTTTTTTATCTGATCTGCGTTGTACACCCTTTTATTACTATTTGCAATAAACCCCCTTTTTCTTTTTTTGAATTCAATTAGATGTTAATGTAAATGAACCATAACTATGTAGTCCTATTCCTAATAGATTGACTCCAAAATAGCATATCCAAATTATAAGAAATCCAATAGACGCTACAATTGCTGAATTTGTACCCTTCAGTTTTATATTTGTTCGAGTATGTAAATAAATTGAAAATATGATCCAAGTAATAAAAGCCCAAGTTTCCTTTGGGTCCCAACTCCAATAAGATCCCCATGCTTCGTTAGCCCATACTGCTCCAGAAAGAATTCCTATGGTTAAAAAGATAAATCCTAGACTAATAACTCGATAACTCCAATAATCCAATTTTTGAATGAACTGTGATCTATAATAATTCCTTGCGAAAAAAAAAGAAGTTTTTTGGAAAAAACCCCTTTGTTCATTCATGTATTCAATTTCGCCAAGGAAAAATGACTCATTTAAATTCAATAAA